TATATTATATGACTATGAAATTTTTTTGATAATTGATCAATTAGAATTGAGAAAGTGCCATGCCGCCACTCGGACTCGAACCGAGATGCTCTAGCACTGCTTCCTAAGAGCAGCGTGTCTACCAATTTCACCATAGCGGCTTGTTAAATAATAATAGCTTATTTTAATTCAATCGTCGAGATTGAGGAAGTCGATGTAATATTTTTAAAACACATTACATTAAAATGAAAAGTCGTTCAAATTCCAATTTGAGCTTCAATATGAAGACTTATTTTGGTTTGATTTTCGGTTGTTGGTATTATATAACAAACTTACTGGAACTTTTGTAACTAGAAAATTTTGCTTTCATTTCAATCTAGGGATCCGACTCAAAAGATTTTTTTGTCATCTTCTTTTGGTAATGATTTGTTTTTTATTTATCCGATCTGATTTCAAAAATTTGAGATAATAAAATGTATTTATCTTCTTAATGAAATTAATGAAAAAAGAAGACTTTTTTTGTGTTGCAATTTTATACAACATTGAAATAAAAGGGCTTTATTTAATGAATGTATAGTTTGATAGTTTCATTCTGAAATTTGAGTCATTTTTAAGATTTTTCTTGTGTCAGTAAAAAAGTTGTGTTAAGTTAAAAAAAAAATAAATTAAGTCAAAATCGATTCAAAGAAATCTTAGATAACAAAGACGTTTCAATAGAAATTGCAAGGTGTTTTAATTTTATTTTTTTCTAAATATAAAGAAAGGAAAGATTAATATATCAGGAATTATTAGATTATAATCTATATATATGTAAATTGATTCAAAAGATATAAATAATATAAAGATATAATATTTTTATTTGTTTTTATTATTGAATTTTTTAAATAAAGATAAACGGATAAAGTTATCAATATAGATCTCTATTTGGATTGATTTTACAATCCAAATAGGATCTATTTTTGATTATTCAAGGTTACTTCATCGTACATACTATCCAACTCAAACTCAATTTTATAATCTAAATTGAAACGAAAAAGAAGGTATTTTTTGCTTCAATTGAAAACTGAAAAATGGGCGCGGGCTATCTAGTGATACAGATATTTAATTATTACGTAAACAAAAAGAGTCAAGTTTTTAATTTCAATGAAAAACCGAGGTTCAACTTTCAACGGCCTAGTCCCTTTTTATTTGACTAATTACTAAATATTTTTAAATCTTTTTGTATATTTGCTTTTCAATAGATATAAAAACCTCTTTTTAGATCTAGCAACATAGGTTCGTGGGGAAAAGAAAAATCCCCATTCCGGAAATGATAAAATATACAAAAAAGATAATGAAATCATCTTTTTTTTTTTTTAAGTAGCTTTTTAGAGCAGACAGAAGAATTCGCATTTGACATATCATAAGATAGAAGTCAGTTCCATTTTCTATTGATTAATTCAAATAAAAATTTTTAATTCTATATGAAAATCATTTATTTGATTTTCATTTTATATAAAACCCCATGACATTTTTTATTATTATCTATAACATTTTTGTGGAATTCGGCGGATTCAGATTATTCTAACCTTTGATTACTTATCAAAAAAATTTTTTGAATTACCATTAGAAAGAGATACTGCTAATGAGAATGCTTTTAACGCTACCCAATATCCCTTTCTTTTCCAAATATTTTTACGAATACGTTTTTTTGAAATAGAAGTACGTTTTTTTGGAACTGCCATTCAAAAATGAATAGGTTATTTTTAGAGTTGGATGTGAAAGACATCTAGTAATATTTAGTTAGTTTATAGGTAATACCCTATATTATGATTATTATAATTAAAAAAATGAATAGAAACTTTTGTATCATCAAAATCCAATTTGTTTTTTACTAAATTTTACTAAAAAAATGAAAGAAAGAATTAAATTTTCAATTTATATCTTTATTTCATTTTTTTTTATGTTACATTTAATTTACATGTCATAGAAAAAACCATAACGAAAGATTTTTGTTTTAATTAAATGTTAAAAGTAAAGTTGGCTTTTTTAATAGATAATAGAAAAATTTTAATTTTTATCTAATTTCTTTTAAAATGGAAGTAATGATAAAGGATTTTATACATTGGAGTCCCCTTTTTTTTTTTCCTTTTTTTAGTTTATGTTATGTAAATTAGTTTTTCTGTAAAGTAGAAAGTAAAGTGACAAATATATAAAAATGTTTGAGTTGAATAGAATACAATTGTAACTTGAGCATTTGACCAATTAGAATTTCTTGATTTGAATATTATGAAAACTTTCATTCTAATAATTTGAATTTATTCTATATCTTTCTTTTTTATTGACTTCTTTTAAAAGAGGTAAGAACCAGTGAATTCGAAAAAATTAATGAAAAATTCAAAGTTTTATTTTTTATGGAACATATATACGAATATGCATGGATCATACCTTTGATTCCACTTCCAGTTCCTTTTTTAATAGGAGCTGGAATCCTTTTTTTTCCTACAGCAACAAAAAAATTTCGTCGTATGTGGGCTTTTTC